AACTTACAGAAGAAATTGCATTAATGAGAAATTCATATGAATTTATAAAAGAATTAGAACTTTCTTGTAAAAAGTTTCTTGAAGGAGTTAGCCACTTTGATAATATGTCTAATTCCGATATTCCATTATTAATTACTCCATTATCAAAATGGATTCCTATGAATCCAATGAACAAAGTAAAAAATAGTAATATAAGAAGAGGAAATAGCATAGTATTTCCCGTTTCTTGAGGATAGACAAAAATGTTTTTAGCCCCCAAAAAAGGAGTCCTAAAGGATCCTATCCTATTTCTTGCATTACTGGGAATTTTTGATATATTTTGCGAAAAAAAAGAAACTCCATTCTTCATTGTTGATAAAACAAAATCCCTATTGACCTCTTTGGATATGCTTTTTCCCCATAAGGATATTGAATACAACGAGCTCTCTTTAGTACTACTGTAATTTTGAAAATGAACACGCAAATACCCATCAAAAGTAAGTAAATATATCCGAAACATATAAAATGCAGTTAATCCCGCAGTAAAAGAGGCTATTATTCCAAAAAAAGGTGAATACAACCAACTATTACTAAGGATTTCATCTTTGGACCAGAAGCAAGCAAGAGGTGGAATACCACAAAGAGAAAGTGTACCCCATAAAAAAGTAGTTCGTGTAATTGGAATGTATTTTCTTAAACCACCCATAAGAACCATATTCTGACTTTTATCTGGTGAATACCCAACAAGAGGCTCCATTGAATGAATAATGGATCCGGATCCCAAGAACAATAAAGCTTTCGAATAAGCATGAGTGATCAAATGGAATAAAGCAGCTTGATAAGAACCTATACCTAGAGCTAACATCATATAACCCAATTGAGACATTGTAGAATAGGCTAAGCTTCTTTTAATATCTCTCTGAGCAAGAGCTAAAGTAGCTCCTAAGAGGAGTGTTATTGCGCCTATTAAAGAAATGAAACTCATTATCAAAGGCAGGGGTATGAAAAGAGGAAGAAGTCGAGCTAGAAGAAAAATCCCCGCAGCAACCATAGTTGCTGCGTGTATAAGAGCCGAAATGGGAGTGGGTCCTTCCATAGCATCGGGTAACCATATGTGAAGAGGGAATTGTGCAGATTTTGCAACTGCACCAAGAAATAATAAAAAAGCACACAAAGTAGTAAGTAAAGAATTCATCCCATTATTAGGAATCCAGTTATTAGCTATTTTGAACAAATCCCGAAACTCTAAACTGCCTGTTATCCAAAAAAACCCTAAAATTCCTAATAACAGACCAAAATCCCCTACACGATTAGTTACAAAAGCTTTTTGACAAGCACTCGCTGCAATTGGTCGTGTAAACCAAAAGCCTATCAATAAATAGGAACACATTCCCACAAGTTCCCAAAAAAAATAAATTTGTATCAAATTGGAACTAGTAACCAACCCCAACATAGAAGTATTAAAAAAACTTATATAAACAAAAAATCTCAAATATTCTTCATCGTGAGACATATAATCGTCACTATAAATAAGAACCAAGATTCCTACAGTAGTAATTAGTATTAACATAATAGAAGTAAGGGGATCAATCAAGTATCCAAATTCTAAGGAAAAATCATTATTGATGGTCCAAGACCATAGATATTGATAGATAGAACTTCCATTGATTTGTTGAATAGATAGATAAACTGAAAATACCATAGCTATACTTAAAAGTAAAACACTAGGAAAAGCCCATATGCGACGAAGATTTTTTGTTACTGTCGGAATAAGAAAAAGTCCAAACCCCATTGACATAATAACAGGAAGTGGAAGAAGAGGGATTACCCAGGCATATTGATATGTATGTTCCATAAGAAAAAATATATATAGCAATTTTGAGTTGAAATTGCGAGTTCCATTTGTCTATAAAATAAAATAATTGTTTCCAATTCACCAAACCTATTCTTATCTCTTTCTGACGGAATTCAAAAAAAAAAATAAGAATAAGAGAAAATACTAGAATTCTTAATTTTTCTAAATAAGTCTCATTGAAATATGTAAAAATGCAGAATGGGTTTAATTGCTTAAATTCAAAAAGTTAATCAAAGAATTTCGTTATCTAGTTATTAGCTAAAAAAGCTATTTATTAAAATAAAAAAAGATTGAATCATATAACTCTCTATTCATTTTTGTATTTCTTTCTGGTAAAATGAAATAGCTCTCTTGTTTCTTAACTGTTAGAGTGTTTTGTTTAAGAGATTAAGTATTTTTTATTTTGATTGGAATTCAATGATGGAATACTGTTATGAACTTAATTAACTATTTGATTGAATTTAACCTTCTTTTATCTCCCCTTCTTATATGAGGATTTATTCCCCATACCCTATATTTATATATGGAGTATATTTGATATATAAATTGATTTAAATAGAAAACCTTTGTATAGAATATATTTTTGTCTATATTCTATATTATTAAAACAAAATCTAAAATATATATAAAAAATACAGTAAAAAACTCTTGTCTTATTCACTTTAGACAAAATCAAAATAAAGATACTAAAATTAGAATTTTAGTACCTTTCAGTAAATTTTACTATCTTTCAGTCTTCAGTAAATTTTACTATCTTTCAGTCTTAGTATTTATACTTAAATACTAAGAAAAAACAGAAAGAAGGATTAATTTGCGGCAATAGATGTCTTTCACATACAACTAGAAAAAAAATATCCTTTTTGAATGGCAGTTCCAAAAAAACGCACTTCGGTGGCAAAAAAGCGTATTCGTAAAAATATTTGGAAAAAAAAGACTTATTTTTCCATAGTACGATCTTACTTTTTAGCAAAATCAAGATCATTTTCTAGCGGCAACGAGCATCCAAAACCAAAAGGTTTTTCTGGGCAACAAACAAACAAATAAGCAGGTTTTGGAATAATCTGAATTGACCTATGCCAAACAAATTCAAATTCTTTAATATGAATAAATAGCTCGGATTAATTAATGAATGTACTTTTATGTGTCGAATTCCTCGGTACAATATTCTTAGAACTAATCCCTCTGTTATTGTTCTATAGAACAAAAGTTTTTGGTATATTGTGTTTTCAGTATTCTTTTACTATCAAACCAAACTACTTTTGATAATAGAATCCTACTATTATCAAAAGTAGAGTATTCTTGCAATATGATTTACAACCTCCACCTATCTTATCTCTTATCCAAAATTTACAAATAAACGGGTTTAGGGCTGGTAAATCATATTATATTAATAAGAGCATAAAGGCTTTTATTCTAGAAATTTTTCTAAAATACGAAACGAAATTCTTTGTATTTAATGATGAAATTCTAATGTTCCTAAATTCTATAGATTCTCCCAATCTCGACGATTTGAGAGAAAATAACTATTATTCTTTTAAATTAACTTTTATTTCAAGTTAGCCGCCATGGTGAAATTGGTAGACACGCTGCTCTTAGGAAGCAGTGCTCAAGCATCTCGGTTCGAGTCCGAGTGGCGGCATTCTCGAAAAAGAATACAATAGATTAGAAAATGGATTCAATTCTAAATTTCCAATTTTGTAATGGACTTTCTCCTTATGGTATTCCCAACTCTAGAACATATACTAACTCATATCTCTTTCTCAACCATTTCAATTGTAATTATGATTCATTTGATAACCTTATTAGTTCGTGAACTTAGGGGATTACGTGATTCGTCAGAAAAAGGAATGATAGCTACTTTTTTCTGTATAACAGGATTCTTAGTTTCTCGTTGGATTTCTTCGGGACATTTTCCGTTAAGTAATTTATATGAGTCATTGATCTTCCTTTCATGGGCTCTGTATATTCTTCATACTATTCCTAAGATACAGAACTCTAAAAATGGTTTAAGCACAATAACTACGCCAAGTACTATTTTCACGCAAGGCTTTGCCACATCGGGTCTTTTAACTGAAATCCATCAATCTACAATACTAGTACCTGCTCTACAATCTCAGTGGTTACTGATGCATGTCACTATGATGTTACTAAGCTATGCAACTCTTTTGTGCGGATCCTTATTATCCGCTGCTCTTCTAATCATTAGATTTCGAAAGAATTTCGATTTCTTTTCTAAAAAGAAAAAAAACGTTTTAAGTAAAACGTTTTTCTTTAGTGAGATTGAATATTTCTATGCAAAAAGAAGTGCTTTAAAAAATACTTCTTTTCCTGCATTTCCAAATTATTACAAATATCAATTAACTGAGCGTTTGGATTCTTGGAGTTATCGTGTCATTAGTCTAGGGTTTACCCTTTTAACCATAGGTATTCTTTGTGGGGCAGTATGGGCTAATGAGGCATGGGGATCCTATTGGAATTGGGATCCTAAGGAAACTTGGGCTTTTATTACCTGGACCATATTTGCAATTTATTTACATAGTAGAACAAATAAAAATTGGAAGGGTACGAATTCTGCACTTGTAGCTTCGATAGGATTTCTTATAATTTGGATCTGCTATTTTGGTATCAATCTGTTAGGAATAGGTTTACATAGTTATGGTTCATTTACATTATCATCTAAATGATTACATAACATAAAACCTTCTTTTTATTTTTATGAAGGTTTTTTCCATTTTGTTTGATTTGAGAACCCCTTGAGCCTCTTTTCATTTCAAAGGGTTCTCAAAAATTAGAGATAGATCTAATTAGACTTTTTGACTTTTTTCTGAATTTTTTTGTTTTTCAACTATGGAATATAGAGTGGACTGGTTAAAAAGAGAAAATCCTATTTAGGATAATAATTGGCTAAGAGAGTCTCCACCCTATCAACGGATAGCGAGAGAACAAAATCTGGATAAATACCAATTCCTATTACTGGTAAAAAGATACAGATTAAAAGAAAGAGTTCTCGTGGTCCAGAATCCACAAAATTTGCGTTTGGAACATGAAATAGCTTGTATCCATAGAACATCTGGCGTAACATAGATAATAAATAAATAGGAGTTAATATCATTCCAATTGCCATTAGAAAAGTAATTAGCATTTTTGGCATTAACATAAATTTAGGACTAGTAATTAGTCCAAAAAATACTACTAATTCTGCAACAAAACCGCTCATACCTGGCAAGGCAAGAGAAGCCATTGAAAAGCTACTAAACATGGTAAAAATTTTCGGCATTGGGATAGATATCCCCCCCAGTTCTTCGAGATAAACAAGACGCATTCTATCACAAGCCGTTCCTGCTAAGAAAAAAAGTGTAGCACCGATAAATCCATGGGATAATATTTGTAAAATAGCTCCATTGAGTCCAATGTTGGTTATGGAACCAATTCCTATAATTATGAAACCCATGTGGGATATAGAGGAATAGGCTATTCTTTTTTTGAAATTTCTTTGACCAAGAGAAGTTGAAGCTGCATAGATTATTTGCACCGCTCCTATTATTACCAACCAGGGGGAAAATAGATAATGAGCATGAGGTAACAATTCCATATTGATCCGAATCAATCCGTATGCTCCCATCTTTAATAGGATTCCCGCTAAAAGCATACATGTACTGTAATGTGCTTCCCCATGGGTATCTGGTAACCATGTATGTAGAGGTATAATCGGCAATTTGACAGCATAAGCAATAAGGAAGCCAAAATAAAGTAGTATTTCCAATGTTGCAGGGTATGGTTGATTAATCAATCTCTCCAAATCTAATCTTGGTTCGTTGGAACCATATAAGCCCATACCTAGAACCCCGATTAAGAAAAAAATGGAACCGCCTGCAGTATACAAAATAAACTTGGTAGCTGAATACAGACGCCTCTTTCCCCCCCATATGGATAAAAGTAAATAAACAGGAATTAATTCTAACTCCCACATGATAAAAAAAAGTAAAAGGTCTCGTGAAGAAAATAATCCTATTTGACCGCTATACATTGCTAGCATCAAGAAATAGAATAATCGTGAATTCCGGGTAACTGGCCAAGCCGCTAAAGTAGCTAAAGTAGTGATAAATCCTGTCAATAAAATAGATCCTAATGAAAGTCCATCGATTCCTAATCTCCAGTGGAAATCGAAAACATCTATCCATTTAGAATCCTCCTTTAATTGAATTAAGGGATCTTCCAATTGGAAATGATAACAGAATGCATAAGTCATTAGAAGGAATTCTAATAAACAAATGGATATAGTATACCACCTAACGATTTTGTTTCCTTTATGAGGTAAAAAGAAAATTAATGAACCTGCAAATATAGGCAAAACAACAAGTATTGTTAACCAAGGAAAATAACTCATGATAAAGTAATAAAGACAAGATACGTTTTGACCAGAAAAGCCCATGCTCGATTATTTCGAGCACAGGCTTCTTCGGTAAAGAGGAATCAGACGATTCAAGTGGAGTTTTTTGTAACGTATCAATAAGATAGAGCCATGCTGCGGGTTGTTTCAGGCCCTAAATAAACGCGGACACTTAAAAAATCTGTTGGGCAGGCGGATTCGCATCTCTTACAACCCACACAATCTTCGGTTCTCGGTGCAGAAGCAATTTGCTTGGCTTTACATCCATCCCAAGGTATCATTTCTAACACATCTGTTGGACAAGCTCGTACACATTGAGTGCATCCTATACATGTATCATAAATTTTTACAGAATGTGACATTGGATCTATAAATTTTCCTTTTCAAAATAAAATTTTTCGATCTGGTAAAAAGAAAATTAGTACTATAATAAAATTAGCACTATATAAGTTAGATGTATTGTAGACACCAGACGAAGCAATGGTTTATACAAACTTTAACAAAGAATTTTTAATCTGTTTGTGAGAAAGCATGAAAAGAGCCAAGAGACTTGAATATAAGGCTTCAACAGTCAGAATTATATGAATTCTACATACTAATTCCAATTAGCCAATAAATTAGCTATCATCTTTTCAATATCAATTATTGCAATAATTGATATTGCAATTGCAATATCAATGAATTGAAAAATGCAATATTAAAAATATTAAATAAGTAAAAAAGAATAGTCTGAAATAACCTACTCAAAAAAAGGATATTCTCAAATAATAATAAGAAAATAAGATTCGATTTCTATTCATCTTAATGTTCCATATTCTTATATATGTGCCTTTGTTTAAAAAGGACTAATTATTCAAAAAATTAGATTGATTGATACGAGTTGATTTCCTGTTACGATGGATGGAAGAAAGAATAGATAGTCCAATAGCTGCTTCAGCAGCCGCAAGGGCTATAACAAAAATTGCGAAAATGTCTCCTTTTAATTGGCGACTATCAAATAGATCAGAAAATGTTACGAGATTTAGATTAATTGAATTCAGTATAAGTTCAAGACATATTAGAGCTCTAACCATGTTTCGGCTTGTGATCAATCCATAGATACCAATTGAAAATAAATAGACACTCAAAAAAAGTACATGCTCAAACATCATTAACTAACTCCTTATTAATCTCGATTCATTTCAATATGAGGACAAGAATTGAACCGATTCAATTAATTAGAATAGAACAATTACGCAACAAAAGAGAAAAGAAGGTATTTGTTGTGTTGGCAGTAGACGAGTTTTACTAAATCCAAATTATGATTCTTTAGTTATTTATTTTACATTTGAAATTCTAAGAATTTTGACTCATTCTAAGTATTTCTTATTGCCGAGCCATAGTAATTGCACCTATTAAAGAAACTAGAAGAATTAGGGAAATGAGTTCAAACGGAAGATAAAAATCGGTTGCTAAATGAATCCCAATTTGTTGAACGTTATTTATGATACCCTGTTCTACTATTTGGTTTGATCTTGTAGTCCAAAGAATTCCATACCATGACGTATCGGGGATAGTAGTCATTAGTGAAAAAGGAATAGTTATACAAACGAGTGAAGTAAACCCATCTCCAATAGTAAAATAATTCGTATCTTTAGACCATTCTGAGCCGTTTGCAAACATTACAGCAAATATGATCAAGACATTTATGGCTCCCACATAAATAAGAAGTTGTGCGACAGCTACAAAGTAGGAATTCAATAAAAAATAGAATAAGGATATACAAACAAGAACTAATCCCAGCGAAAAGGCAGAATAAATTGGGTTGGTAAGTAATACTACTCCTAGACCCCCTAGTAGAAGAACAAATACCCCAAATAGCACAAGAATCTCATGTATTGGTCCAGGTAAATCCATTATGGATAAGAAGAAGTTAATAGTATAAAATTTTTCATGAACTGACTAAAACTAAAAGATTCAAGGAAGGAAAAAGAGATTAGGATATTTTTTTGATATTGTATATAAGTTGTATAGTTAGAAATTAAATCATTAAAATCTACTCTCATTTTAAATCCGGAATAATTTGCAATAAGCAGTAGTTATTATTTTTTCTTTATAGTTAGTAAAAAACTATTGGATTTTTCTAAAAAAAACCTAGTACCTAGTAATCAGTAATCGTTCTTAAATTCCAAGATTTTTCTTCGTCTATTTTATTTCGAGACGAATTTCTAATTGTTTGAATTGTGTAATCTCCCATTATGGAGATTGGTAACCGACTCAAAGCAATTTGATTGTAATTCAATTCATGACGATCATAAGTAGAAAGTTCGTATTCTTCAGTCATTGATAAACAGCTTGTCGGACAGTATTCAACACAGTTACCACAAAATATACAAACCCCGAAATCAATACTATAATTAAGCAATTGTTTCCTTTTAATATCCTTTTCGAATCTCCAATCCACAAGGGGTAGATCTATCGGACATACGCGAACACATACTTCACAAGCAATACATTTATCAAATTCAAAGTGTATTCGCCCCCGGAAACGCTCGGATGTAAGTGATTTTTCATAAGGGTAGTGAATTGTTATAGGTAAACGATTTGTGTGGGATAAGGTAATTATGAAACTTTGACCAATGTATCTTGCGGCGCGTATTGTTTGTTGACCATAACTAATCAACCCAGTTATCATAGGGAACATATTTAAAATATCGATGAAAAAGGTATGTTTCTTTCTCTTGTTTGAGAAAATTTTTGTGTTGAAGATATTCTTACTGTTATTGTATTATCTTATTTATAGTGAAACTAGTTGGGAAGAAGTTGTTAATAAGAGATTGCCCAGAGAGATAGGTAAAAGAAATTTCCATCCAAGATTTAATAACTGATCCATTCTCATCCTGGGTAAAGTCCATCTTATTGTGATAGAAATGAAGAGAAATAAATAAGCTTTAGTTAATGTAATAAGGATACCCATTATGATTTCCAAAATTTCAACCATTTTATTCATTTGGAAAAATCCAAAAAGGGATATATAGGGAATAGAAAAATTCCACCCGCCTAAGTAAAGAATAGTTACAAATAAAGAGGAAACTAATAAATTTAGGTAAGAAGCAAGATAAAATAAACCATATTTAATACCGGAATATTCGGTTTGATAACCTGCTACTAATTCTTCTTCTGCTTCTGGTAAATCAAAGGGTAATCTTTCACATTCTGCCAACGAAGAAATTAGAAAAACTATAAAACCTATAGGCTGACGCCAAAGATTCCATCCAAAAAGACCATATTTTGACTGTGCTTCAACTATATCAACTGTACTTGAACTGTTAGATAATCATAGTCGATGATAACATCACAGTTCCCACCGCTATTTCAAAACCGTACATGAAACCTTAGTTTCATACGGCTTCTCTATGATCAGAAAAAGGAAAGGATTGTTCCATTTCGGTATTATCCCCTGCGCGTAGATAGAGTTAGGTAAGATAAAATTGATTGGAAAGTCCTAAATTAGACCAAAGCAATTCTGTCTGCTCGAATAATAAAAAAGCGCTTCCGAATCGATCTCCTCCTTTATGTAATAAAATGAGAATTTTTCTTTGTTCAGCAATAACTTATTATTGGAATAAAACACTCGTTATAGCAATTAATAAATGGAAAGAATTGGACATTAGTTCATGAGGAATTCTGTATGAATATGGATAAAGGAAGGAAAGAATAAATAAGGATCCTTTTTTATTGCATTCCATATCTTTTGTCCTATTCTTCTTTCCCCGGGAAGGGAATACTTAAAAAGAAAAAAGGAATAAAGGGTTAATTCGTTCTTGATAGCCATTTCCTTAACAAGTGAATGGGAACATACTCTGGATCGGAATCCGAAGAAAGTACTACTTGATCATTTCCACCAATTTCAAGTCCTTATTATAATTCCTTTTATGAGAAAAAATGTCTAATGATTTTTATTCTCTCATTACTAATCCTTTATGTAGTTTAGTGTTCCTAATCCCTCACTAACTTTTGATGGATTCCCTTATGGTTATAAGTTATAGTAATAACGAAAAATATTCTAGTAATGGAATTACATACCGCGAATCCTTTATTCTTGCCCGCTTCAAGATATGATGACTAATTAAACAATATCAACCTTGGGGTAAAGAGTTTACACTCCTTATGTTTACTTCCATTTTTTTCTTGTACGTAGGAAATGAGATTTTTTCTTTTTACTACAAATTAATAAGCTGTTTTGTTTCACTCATATAGCTATCTAGTTTAACTTATCAACCTGAATACAGAATAAAAAAAGGAACATAAGTATTCAATGTATTTTCGAGGAAAAAGCTCCTATTTTAACGAATCGCACGTAGAGATATTGCTAGCACACAAAAAGTTAATGGTATTTCATAACTAATAGATTGAGCAGCCGCTCGTAGAGCGCCTGAAAAAGAATATTTATTATTTGAGCTATATCCTGCCATAAGAAGACCAATAGGAGCAACACTTGAAAAGGCAATCCATAAAAAAACACCAATACTAAGATCAGCTAAAACAAAACGATATCCAAAAGGGATAACTAAAAAACTTAATAAAATAGATATGACTGCTATAGAGGGTCCAATGCTAAATAAAGGAATATCTCCTCGGGACGGGAGGATATCCTCCTTAAAAAGTAGCTTAGTTCCATCTGCTATAGCTTGAAGCAGTCCCAGGGGGCCAGCATATTCAGGACCAATACGTTGTTGTATCGAGGCAGATATTTCTCTTTCTAACCACACAATTACGAGTACTTGTATTGTTATTCCCAGTAGGAGGGTCAAAATAGGTAGAATCCATATCATTCCATAGACTTCTTTTAATAATTCCGATTTTGAAAAACAATTGATAGTTTCTACCTCTACCCTATCTATTATCATTTCAACGATCAACTTCCCCCATAATGATATCTATACTACCTAATATCGTCATGATATCAGCCAATTTCATTTTTTTAACTAACTGAGGAAGAATTTGCAAATTAATAAAACCTGGTGGACGAATTTTCCATCTCCAAGGGAAAAGACCATCATCTCCTACCAGATAAATTCCTAATTCACCTTTTGGCGCTTCTACTCTTACATAAAGCTCTTGCTTTGATAATTCAAAATTGGGCGAGGGTTTTTTACCAAGAAATCGATATTCAAAATCATTCCATTCGGAATTCTTTGCTTTCTTAAAACGTCGAGCTTCTAAATTCTCAAAAGGTCCTCCAGGAATTTTCTCTATAGCCTGTTGAATAATTTTTATGGATTCCCTCATTTCACTTATTCGTACTAAATAGCGAGCTAAGGAATCTCCTTCTTTTTGCCATTGGACTTTCCAATCGAATTGATTGTAAGATTCATAAGGATCAATTTTACGAAGATCCCATTGTATTCCAGAAGCTCGTAACATGGGTCCTGATAAGCCCCAATTTACTGCTTCTTCTCCACTAATAAAACCAATTCCTTCAACTCGTTCTAAAAAAATAGGATTCTGCGTAATAAGTTGTTGATATTCAACAACTCCTCGTAGAAAATAATCACAGAAATCTAAACATTTATCGATCCATCCATAAGGTAGATCGGCAGCTACTCCTCCGATGCGAAAGTAATTATGCATCATTCGCATACCTGTAGCAGCTTCAAATAGATCATATATCAACTCTCTCTCTCTAAAAATGTAGAAAAAAGGGGTCTGTGCTCCGAGATCCGCCATAAAAGGTCCAAGCCATAACAAGTGAGAAGCTATACGGCTCAATTCTAACATAATTACCCTAATATAGCTGGCTCTTTGGGGTATTTGAATATTCTCTAAGAATTCTGGTGCATTTACCGTTATTGCTTCTGTAAACATAGTAGCTAAATAATCCCACCGTGTTACATAAGGCAAGTATTGTATAATAGTTCTGTTTTCCGCGATTTTTTCCATTCCTCTGTGTAAATAGCCTAATATGGGTTCACAATCAATAACATCTTCACCATCGAGAGTAACGATCAATCGAAGAACACCATGCATTGATGGGTGTTGAGGACCCATATTGACTATCATAAGATCTTTTCTTGTAAGTGGTAGACTCATTATTCTTTTTTCCTTAATTCATTATTCCATGAATTCCTCAAAACGAGGCTCATCAAAATGCAAAATCTAAGACTACTATAAGACTACTAATAAAATAAAAAAAATCGAACGATTAAATTACTTCTCCCGAATATCCAACCGACTGATTAATTTCTTATAACGTACTTTATTTTTCTTTGCCAAATAAGCCAGCAAACGTTGACG